GCTAGCGTAGCTTAATACAAAGCATAGCACTGAAGATGCTAAGATGAGTCCTAAAAAACTCCGCGTGCACAAAGGCATGGTCCCGACCTTATCATCAGCTCTAACTCAACTTACACATGCAAGTCTCCGCAACCCAGTGAGTATGCCCTCAATCCCCCTCCCGGGGACGAGGAGCGGGCATCAGGCACAAAATTTAGCCCAAGACGCCTGGCCTAGCCACACCCCCAAGGGAATTCAGCAGTGATAAACATTAAGCCATAAGTGAAAACTTGACTCAGTTAGGGTTAAGAGGGCCGGTAAAACTCGTGCCAGCCACCGCGGTTAGACGAGAGGCCCTAGTTGATAATATGACGGCGTAAAGGGTGGTTAAGGGTAAACAAAAATAAAGCCAAATGGCCCTTTGGCCGTCATACGCTTCTAGGTGTCCGAAGTCCTAACACGAAAGTAGCTTTAATACATTACCTGACCCCACGAAAGCTGAGAAACAAACTGGGATTAGATACCCCACTATGCTCAGCCATAAACTTAGATATCCAACTACAATTAGATGTCCGCCAGGGTACTACGAGCATTAGCTTAAAACCCAAAGGACCTGACGGTGTCTCAGACCCCCCTAGAGGAGCCTGTTCTAGAACCGATAACCCCCGTTAAACCTCACCACTTCTAGCCACCCCAGCCTATATACCGCCGTCGTCAGCTTACCCTGTGAAGGTAATAAAAGTAAGCAAAATGGGCACAACCCAGAACGTCAGGTCGAGGTGTAGCGTATGAAATGGAAAGAAATGGGCTACATTTTCTACAACAGAATATTACGAACATGCAACATGAAACAATGCTTGAAGGAGGATTTAGTAGTAAAAAGGAAATAGAGTGTCCCTTTGAACCCGGCTCTGAGACGCGTACACACCGCCCGTCACTCTCCCCTGTCAAAACGCACCATATATACTTAATAAACTAGCACTGACAAGGGGAGGCAAGTCGTAACACGGTAAGTGTACCGGAAGGTGCACTTGGATCAAACCCAGGGTGTGGCTGAGTTAGTTAAGCACCTCACTTACACCGAGAAGACATCCATGCAAATTGGATCACCCTGAACCAAACAGCTAGCTTATTCACCAACATAACCAAACAATATAAATAAAATAGAATAAACCAAATACCAAAAACTAAACCATTCTTTTACCTGAGTATGGGAGACAGAAAAGGTTCAACCAAAGCAATAGAAACAGTACCGCAAGGGAAAGCTGAAAGAGAAATGAAATAACCCATATAAGTATTAAAAAGCAAAGATTAAACCTTGTACCTTTTGCATCATGATTTAGCCAGTAAACACAAGCAAAGAGACCTTTAGTTTGAAACCCCGAAACCAGATGAGCTACCCCGAGACAGCCTATTAAGGGCCAACCCGTCTCTGTGGCAAAAGAGTGGGAAGAGCTCCGGGTAGAAGTGACAGACCTACCGAACCTGGTGATAGCTGGTTGCCTAAGAAATGAATAGAAGTTCAGCCTCGTACACCTCAAATCAAACAAGCACTAACCAAGATATTAAGAGAAAAATACGAGAGTTAGTTGAAGGGGGTACAGCCCCTTTAACAAAGGATACAACCTTATCCAGGAGGATAAAGATCATAATATATAAAATATACTGTTCTAGTGGGCTTAAGAGCAGCCACCTAAACAGAAAGCGTTAAAGCTCAGACAGAAAGAAGTTTATTATTCTGATAAAAAATCTTACTCCCCTAAATACTATTAGGCTAATCCATGCCCCCATGGAAGAAATTATGCTAAAATGAGTAACAAGAAGGCTCGCCCTTCTCCCAGCACAAGTGTAAGCCAAACCGGACCAACCATTGGCAATTAACGAACTCAACCCAAGAGAGCAATGTGAACCATAAAAAAAACAAGAAAAACCCACACTTAACAATCGTTATCCCCACACTGGAGTGCTATTAAAGGAAAGACTAAAAGAAAAGGAAGGAACTCGGCAAACACAAGCCTCGCCTGTTTACCAAAAACATCGCCTCCTGCAACACAACCATGTATAGGAGGTCCAGCCTGCCCAGTGACTACAAGTTCAACGGCCGCGGTATTTTGACCGTGCAAAGGTAGCGCAATCACTTGTCTTTTAAATAGAGACCTGTATGAATGGCTAAACGAGGGCTTAACTGTCTCCCCTTTCAAGTCAGTGAAATTGATCTGCCCGTGCAGAAGCGGACATAATAATACAAGACGAGAAGACCCTTTGGAGCTTAAGGTACAAAACTCAACCACGTCAAGCAACTTAATAAAAAGCAAAAACCTTGTGGAACATGAAATTTTACCTTCGGTTGGGGCGACCACGGAGGAAAAACAAGCCTCCAAGTGGACTGGGGCAAATCTCCTAAAACCAAGAGAGACATCTCTAAGCCACAGAACATCTGACCAAACATGATCCGGCCACCAAGACCGATCAACGAACCAAGTTACCCTAGGGATAACAGCGCAATCCTCTCCCAGAGTCCATATCGACGAGGGGGTTTACGACCTCGATGTTGGATCAGGACATCCTAATGGTGCAGCCGCTATTAAGGGTTCGTTTGTTCAACGATTAAAGTCCTACGTGATCTGAGTTCAGACCGGAGCAATCCAGGTCAGTTTCTATCTGTAACGCTACTTTTCCTAGTACGAAAGGATCGGAAAAGAGGGGCCCATACTTAAAGCACGCCCCACCCCTAATTTATGAAAACAAATAAATAAAGCAAAGGGAGGGCCAAAATCCCAGCTGGCCAAAATAAGGACATACTGGGGTGGCAGAGCATGGTAAATTGCGAAAGGCCTAAGCCCTTTTAGCCAGAGGTTCAAATCCTCTCCCCAGTTCATGCTAAACATCCTAATAACACATCTAATTAACCCCCTAGCCTACATTGTACCTGTTCTCCTAGCAGTAGCCTTCTTAACACTAATTGAACGAAAAGTATTAGGATATATACAACTACGAAAAGGACCAAACGTAGTAGGACCTTACGGATTGTTACAACCTATTGCCGATGGAGTAAAACTATTTATTAAAGAACCAGTCCGCCCCTCCACATCATCTCCATTCCTATTCTTAGCCACTCCAATATTAGCACTTACCCTAGCCATAACCCTATGAGCACCAATACCCATACCCCACCCAGTAACTGACCTTAACTTAGGAATCCTATTTATTCTAGCCCTATCAAGCCTCGCAGTATATTCAATCCTAGGGTCAGGTTGAGCATCAAATTCAAAATATGCATTAATTGGGGCCCTCCGGGCTGTGGCCCAAACAATTTCATATGAAGTAAGCCTAGGACTTATCCTCCTTTCAGTAATTATCTTTTCAGGGGGATATACTCTACAAACATTTAATATTACCCAAGAAAGCATCTGACTACTCATTCCCGCCTGACCTCTCGCCGCAATATGATATATTTCAACACTAGCCGAAACAAACCGAGCACCATTTGACCTAACAGAAGGAGAATCAGAACTAGTCTCTGGTTTCAACGTAGAATATGCAGGAGGACCCTTCGCCCTATTTTTCCTAGCCGAGTATGCTAACATTTTATTAATAAACACACTATCAGCTGTACTATTCCTAGGAGCCTCACACATTCCAAACATTCCCGAACTCACAACAATTAATCTCATAATTAAAGCCGCGCTATTATCAATTTTATTCCTATGAGTACGAGCCTCTTATCCACGATTCCGATATGATCAATTAATACACCTAGTCTGAAAAAATTTCCTCCCCCTAACACTCGCCTTTGTGCTATGACACACCGCTCTGCCTATTGCACTAGCAGGGCTCCCTCCACAACTATAACCAAGGAACTGTGCCTGAATGCCCAAGGACCACTTTGATAGAGTGACTTATAGGGGTTAAAATCCCCTCAGTTCCTAGAAAGAAGGGAATCGAACCCATACTCAAGAGATCAAAACTCTTGGTGCTTCCTCTACACCACTTTCTAAGGCGGGGTCAGCTAATAAAGCTTTCGGGCCCATACCCCGAACATGACGGTTAAAGTCCCTCCTCCGCCAATGAACCCATACGTACTTGCAATTCTACTATCCAGCCTAGGACTAGGAACTACCTTAACCTTTGCCAGCTCTCACTGACTACTAGCCTGAATAGGCCTAGAAATTAATACCTTAGCAATCACCCCCCTAATAGCGCAACATCACCACCCCCGCGCAGTAGAAGCAACCACAAAATACTTTTTAACCCAAGCCACCGCAGCAGCAATAATCCTCTTCGCAAGCACAACAAATGCCTGAATAACAGGAGAATGAAGTATCAACGACCTATCAAACCCCATCGCCAGCACAATATTTATAACTGCTCTAGCACTTAAAATTGGACTCGCACCAATACACTTCTGAATACCAGAAGTTCTACAAGGGCTAGACCTACTAACAGGACTAATTCTGTCTACCTGACAAAAACTTGCCCCCTTCGCACTAATTATTCAAACAGCCCAAACCATCGACCCTTTATTATTAACCCTTTTAGGAGTTATATCCACGCTAGTAGGAGGGTGAGGAGGACTAAACCAAACCCAATTACGAAAAATCCTAGCATATTCCTCAATTGCACACATAGGCTGAATAATTGTTGTTATCCAATACGCCCCTCAACTAACCCTACTCGCACTAGGAACATACATCATTATAACATCCGCAGCATTCCTCACCCTTAAAATATCATCCACCACTAAAATTAATACACTTGCAACAACCTGATCAAAAACCCCAACCCTAACGGCAACCACCGCCCTAGTATTACTTTCACTAGGAGGCCTCCCCCCACTCACAGGCTTCTTACCAAAATGATTAATTTTACAAGAATTAACAAAACAAGATCTCCCCCTTATTGCCACAGTCATAGCCCTAGCCGCCCTAATTAGCCTATATTTCTACCTACGACTATGTTACGCAATGACACTAACTATTTCCCCTAACACAATCAACTCAACTACCCCCTGACGAACTCAAACAACCCAAGCCCCCCTACCTCTAGCCCTATTTACCATAGCGGCCCTAGGACTACTACCCATAACTCCAACCGTTATAATACTAACCACCTAGGGACTTAGGATAATATTAGACCAAAAGCCTTCAAAGCTCTAAGTAGAAGTGAAAATCTTCTAGTCCCTGGCTAAGACCTACAAGAAATTAACTTGCATCTCCTAATTGCAAATCAGACATTTTTATTAAACTAAGGCCTTACTAGGTGGGAAGGCCTCGATCCTACAAACTCTTAGTTAACAGCTAAGCGCTCAAGCCAGCGAGCATCCACCTACTTTCCCCGCCGTTTAGCCCAGCAAGGCGGGGAAAGCCCCGGCAGAGTATCAATCTGCGTCTTCGGATTTGCAATCCAATATGTTCTTCACCACGGGGCTTGTGGTAGGGAGAGGACTTAAACCTCTGTCTTCGGGGCTACAACCCACCGCCTAAACACTCGGCCACCCTACCTGTGGCAATCACGCGCTGATTCTTCTCTACCAACCACAAAGACATTGGTACCCTTTATCTCGTATTTGGTGCCTGAGCCGGAATAGTAGGAACCGCCTTAAGCCTCCTCATCCGAGCTGAACTAAGCCAACCCGGGTCGCTTCTAGGCGACGACCAAATCTACAATGTTATTGTTACTGCTCACGCCTTTGTAATAATTTTCTTTATAGTAATGCCTATCCTTATCGGAGGGTTTGGAAATTGACTCGTACCACTAATAATCGGGGCCCCAGACATGGCATTCCCACGAATAAACAACATAAGCTTCTGACTCCTACCCCCATCATTCCTGCTTCTCCTAGCCTCTTCTGGTGTTGAAGCTGGGGCTGGGACAGGATGAACAGTATATCCGCCCCTCGCAGGTAATCTAGCCCACGCAGGGGCATCGGTAGACCTAACAATTTTCTCCCTGCATTTAGCAGGTGTATCATCAATTCTAGGAGCCATCAATTTTATTACTACAACCATTAACATGAAACCCCCAGCCATTTCCCAATACCAAACACCTTTATTCGTTTGATCTGTACTTGTAACCGCCGTACTACTTCTTTTATCACTACCCGTTTTAGCCGCTGGTATTACAATGCTTCTGACAGATCGAAATCTTAATACTACATTCTTTGACCCCGCAGGAGGAGGAGACCCAATCCTCTATCAACACTTATTCTGATTCTTTGGCCACCCAGAAGTTTATATTCTTATCCTTCCAGGGTTTGGTATTATCTCCCATGTTGTAGCCTACTATTCAGGTAAAAAAGAACCATTCGGCTACATAGGAATAGTTTGAGCTATGATGGCCATTGGCCTTCTAGGCTTTATTGTATGAGCCCACCACATATTTACTGTCGGGATGGACGTAGATACCCGTGCATACTTTACATCTGCAACAATAATTATTGCCATCCCAACAGGTGTAAAAGTATTTAGCTGATTAGCCACACTTCATGGGGGATCAATTAAATGAGAAACCCCAATACTATGAGCCCTTGGATTCATCTTCTTATTTACAGTAGGGGGACTCACAGGAATCGTCCTATCTAATTCATCACTTGATATTGTACTCCATGACACATACTACGTAGTAGCACACTTCCATTATGTACTATCAATGGGTGCTGTATTCGCCATCATGGCAGCCTTCGTACACTGATTCCCACTATTAACAGGATACACCCTACATAGCGCCTGAACAAAAATCCACTTTGGCGTAATATTTATTGGAGTTAACCTCACATTCTTCCCACAACACTTCCTAGGCTTAGCAGGTATACCACGACGATATTCTGACTACCCAGATGCTTATGCACTCTGAAATACAGTATCATCTATTGGATCCCTAATCTCTCTAGTAGCAGTAATTATGTTCCTATTCATTTTATGAGAAGCCTTTGCCGCCAAACGAGAAGTAATATCTGTAGAACTAACTATAACAAACGTAGAATGACTTCACGGCTGCCCTCCTCCTTATCACACATATGAGGAACCAGCATTCGTCCAAATTCAATCAAACTAACGAGAAAGGGAGGAATTGAACCCCCATATGCTGGTTTCAAGCCAGCCACATAACCACTCTGTCACTTCCTTCTAAAGACATTAGTAAAATGTAAATTACATCACCTTGTCAAGGTGAAATCGTAGGTTAAACTCCTGCATGTCTTAAACCCAAAACTTAATGGCACATCCAACACAACTAGGATTCCAAGACGCGGCATCACCCGTTATAGAAGAACTTCTACACTTTCACGACCACGCATTAATAATTGTGCTCCTAATTAGCACCTTAGTATTATATATTATTACTGCAATGGTTTCAACTAAGCTCACTAACAAATATATTCTAGATTCCCAAGAAATTGAAATCGTATGAACCATTCTACCAGCCGTCATTTTAGTCTTAATTGCTCTACCCTCCCTACGCATTTTATATCTTATAGACGAAATCAATGACCCACACCTAACAATTAAAGCAATAGGACACCAATGGTACTGAAGCTACGAGTATACAGACTACGAAAATTTAGGCTTTGACTCTTACATAATCCCAACTCAAGACCTTACCCCAGGACAATTCCGACTTCTAGAGACTGATCATCGAATGGTTGTCCCAATAGAATCCCCAGTCCGAGTCTTAGTATCCGCTGAAGATGTACTACATTCTTGAGCCGTCCCAGCCCTAGGTGTAAAAATAGACGCAGTCCCAGGACGACTAAACCAAACCGCCTTTATTGCCTCACGCCCAGGCCTATTCTACGGACAATGCTCTGAAATCTGCGGCGCCAACCACAGTTTTATACCAATCGTAGTAGAAGCAGTCCCACTAGAACATTTCGAAAACTGATCCTCATTAATACTAGAAGACGCCTCGCTAGGAAGCTAAATATTGGACAAAGCATTGGCCTTTTAAGCCAAAGATTGGTGATTCCCGACCACCCCTAGTGAAATGCCACAATTAAACCCCGGCCCATGATTCGCAATTTTAGTATTTTCCTGATTAATCTTCTTAACCATTATTCCAACTAAAATCTTAAATCATTCTTCACCAAATGAACCAACCCCAGTAAGTGCTGAAAAACACAAAACTGAATCCTGAGATTGACCATGATAACAAGCTTTTTTGACCAATTTGCAAGCCCATCCTACCTAGGTATCCCACTAATTGCTGTCGCAATTGCATTACCCTGAGTCCTCTACCCAACCCCATCATCCCGATGAGTTAATAACCGACTCATTACACTCCAAGGATGATTTATTAATCGTTTTACAAATCAACTGATACTACCCCTAAATGTAGGAGGACATAAATGAGCACTTTTACTAGCCTCTTTAATAATTTTCTTAATTACTATTAATATATTAGGCCTACTTCCATACACCTTTACACCAACCACACAACTATCACTAAACATAGGATTCGCTGTACCACTTTGACTTGCAACAGTAATTATTGGCATACGAAATCAGCCAACAGTTGCTTTAGGACATCTATTACCAGAAGGAACACCTATCCCCCTGATTCCAGTACTTATTATTATCGAAACAATCAGCCTATTTATCCGACCATTGGCCCTAGGCGTACGACTCACAGCTAATCTAACCGCAGGCCACCTACTAATTCAACTTATTGCTACAGCCGTATTCGTCCTCTTACCAATGATACCTACAGTAGCAATTTTAACTGCCGCTGTACTCTTCTTACTAACATTACTAGAAGTAGCAGTAGCAATAATTCAAGCCTATGTATTTGTACTCCTCCTAAGCCTATATCTACAAGAAAACGTCTAATGGCCCACCAAGCACATGCCTATCATATAGTCGACCCAAGCCCATGACCTCTAACCGGAGCCATTGCCGCTCTACTAATAACATCCGGCTTAGCAATCTGATTCCACTTCCACTCAACAACACTAATAACTCTCGGGTTAATTCTTCTACTTCTCACAATATATCAATGATGACGAGACATCATCCGAGAAGGAACCTTCCAAGGTCATCACACACCCCCAGTTCAAAAAGGACTACGATATGGAATAATCCTCTTTATTACTTCTGAAGTATTCTTTTTCCTCGGATTCTTCTGAGCCTTTTACCACTCAAGCCTAGCACCAACACCAGAACTCGGGGGATGCTGACCCCCAACCGGAATTATCCCATTAGACCCCTTCGAAGTTCCACTCCTCAACACCGCCGTTCTACTAGCATCAGGAGTAACAGTAACATGAGCTCACCATAGCATTATAGAAGGAGAACGAAAACAAGCAATCCAGTCCCTAACACTAACCATTTTACTAGGATTCTATTTTACTGCCCTCCAAGCCATAGAATATTACGAAGCACCATTCACAATCGCAGATGGAGTTTACGGCTCAACATTCTTTGTAGCCACAGGATTCCACGGACTGCACGTTATCATTGGATCATCTTTCCTAGCAGTTTGCCTCCTACGACAAATCCAATACCACTTTACATCTGAACATCACTTTGGCTTTGAGGCCGCCGCCTGATATTGACACTTTGTTGACGTAGTATGACTATTCCTCTACGTATCTATCTACTGATGAGGCTCATAATCTTTCTAGTATTAAAGTTAGTACAAGTGACTTCCAATCACACAGTCTTGGTTAAACCCCAAGGAAAGATAATGAATTTAATCATAACCATTCTAGTTATCACAGTAGCTCTATCCACAATCTTAGCAATTGTATCTTTTTGACTACCACAAATAAATCCAGACGCAGAAAAATTATCTCCCTACGAATGTGGATTTGACCCCTTAGGATCTGCTCGACTACCATTCTCCTTACGCTTCTTCTTAGTAGCAATCCTCTTCCTTCTCTTTGACTTAGAAATTGCTCTCCTTCTCCCCCTGCCCTGAGGGGATCAACTCCACAACCCCACCCAAACATTCTTTTGAGCTACAACAGTCCTAATTCTATTAACCCTAGGATTAATTTATGAATGAACCCAAGGTGGCCTAGAATGAGCAGAATAGGGAGTTAGTCCAAGACAAGACCTCTGATTTCGGCTCAGAAGACCATGGTTTAATTCCATGACTCCCTTATGACACCCGTACATTTTAGCTTTAGCTCAGCATTTATTCTAGGATTAATAGGACTAGCATTTCACCGTACCCACCTACTTTCTGCACTCTTGTGCTTAGAAGGAATAATATTATCCCTATTTATTGCACTAGCCCTATGAGCTCTGCAATTCGAATCCACAGGATTCTCCACAGCCCCAATATTACTTCTAGCCTTCTCCGCTTGTGAAGCAAGCACAGGACTAGCATTATTAGTTGCCACAGCCCGCACCCACGGAACTGACCGCCTACAAAACCTCAACCTTCTACAATGCTAAAAGTGTTAATCCCCACAATCATGCTATTTCCAACAATCTGATTAACCTCCCCTAAATGACTATGAACAACTACCACAGCGCACAGCCTCTTAATTGCCTTCATTAGTCTATCATGATTAAAATCAACATCAGAAACCGGGTGAACCTTTTCCAATATATATGTAGCCACAGATCCACTATCAACCCCCCTATTAGTACTAACATGCTGATTATTACCATTAATAATTCTAGCCAGCCAAAACCATATTAACCCAGAACCAATTAGCCGACAACGCTCGTACATCACACTCCTTGCCTCACTACAAACCTTTCTAATTATAGCATTTGGCGCTACAGAGATTATTATATTTTATATTATGTTTGAAGCCACACTCATTCCAACCCTAATCATTATTACCCGATGAGGAAATCAAACTGAACGCCTAAACGCAGGAACTTATTTCCTATTCTACACCCTAGCAGGATCCCTCCCACTTTTAGTTGCTTTACTCCTCCTCCAACAATCTACAGGAACCCTATCAATATTAGTACTCCAATATTCACAACCACTGCAACTCAACTCATGAGGCCACATAATTTGATGAGCAGGCTGCCTAATCGCATTCCTAGTTAAAATACCTTTATATGGCGTCCACCTATGACTACCAAAAGCACACGTAGAAGCCCCTGTAGCAGGATCAATAGTACTTGCAGCAGTCCTACTTAAACTGGGGGGATACGGAATAATACGTATGATAGTTATATTAGACCCCCTATCAAAAGAACTAGCTTACCCATTTATTATTCTAGCCCTCTGAGGAATCATCATAACCGGCTCAATTTGCCTACGACAGACAGACCTAAAATCACTAATTGCCTACTCGTCCGTAAGTCATATAGGATTAGTAGCAGGAGGAATTTTAATTCAAACACCATGAGGATTCTCAGGAGCAATTATCTTAATAATTGCCCATGGATTAGTATCCTCAGCACTATTTTGCCTAGCCAACACAGCATATGAACGAACACACAGCCGAACAATAATCCTTGCCCGAGGACTACAAGTAATCTTTCCATTAACCGCAGTTTGATGATTCATCGCTAATCTCGCCAACTTAGCACTTCCGCCCCTACCTAATTTAATAGGGGAAATCATAATTATTACAACCTTATTTAATTGATCCCCATGAACAATCTTACTTACAGGACTAGGCACATTAATTACAGCTGGTTACTCCCTATATATATTCCTTATATCACAACGAGGTCCAGCACCAAGCCATATTACAGGACTCCAACCATTCCACACTCGAGAACACCTACTAATAACCTTGCATCTAATCCCAGTTATCCTCTTAGTAACAAAACCGGAACTCATATGAGGATGATGCTACTGTAAGTATAGTTTAACCAAAATATTAGATTGTGATTCTAAAAATAGGGGTTAAAATCCCCTTACTCACCAAGGAAGAACAGAAAATAGTAAGTACTGCTAATCCTTATCTACCAAGGTTAAAATCCATGGCTTCCTTGCGCTTTCAAAGGATAACAGTTCATCCATTGGTCTTAGGAACCAAAAACTCTTGGTGCAAATCCAAGTGGAAGCTAAAATGGCATTAATTATACACTCATCACTCCTCCTAATCTTTTTTGTTCTATTATACCCACTATTTACTACACTAAACCCCAACCAACAAGACTCCAAAATAGCAGAAATAACCAAAACCGCTGTTAGCTCCGCATTCTTTATCAGCCTCCTCCCACTTATAATTTTCCTTAACCTAAAAACAGAAGGTATTATCACAAACTGACACTGAATGAATACCCAAACATTCGACATTAATATCAGCTTTAAATTTGACCATTACTCACTAATTTTCGTCCCAATCGCCCTATATGTCACCTGGTCCATCCTAGAATTTGCACTATGATATATACACTCTGACCCCAATATTAATCGTTTCTTCAAATATTTACTCACATTTCTAGTAGCCATAATCATTCTCGTAACAGCTAACAACATATTCCAACTATTTATTGGCTGAGAAGGAGTAGGAATTATATCATTTCTACTCATCGGGTGATGACACGGACGAGCAGATGCCAACACAGCAGCCCTCCAAGCCGTCATCTACAACCGAGTGGGAGATATTGGACTAATTATAACCATAGCCTGACTCGCAATAAATTTTAACTCCTGAGAAATTCAACAAATTTTTACCTTATCAAAAGACTTTGATATAACAATCCCCCTAATGGGGCTCGCCCTAGCAGCCACAGGTAAATCAGCCCAATTTGGCCTACATCCATGACTCCCGTCCGCCATGGAAGGTCCTACGCCAGTATCCGCCCTACTCCACTCAAGCACCATAGTTGTTGCAGGAATTTTCCTACTAATCCGCCTCCACCCACTTATAGAAAATAACCAACTGGTGTTAACAATTTGCCTCTGCTTAGGAGCACTAACCTCATTATTCACAGCCACCTGCGCCTTAACCCAAAATGATATCAAAAAAATTGTAGCTTTCTCGACATCAAGCCAACTAGGATTAATAATAGTTACAATTGGATTAAATCAACCACAACTAGCATTCCTTCACATCTGCACACACGCCTTCTTCAAAGCCATACTATTTCTATGCTCGGGATCAATTATTCATAGCCTAAACGATGAACAAGACATCCGAAAAATAGGAGGTCTATTCAACATTATACCAGCCACATCAACTTATTTCACAATTGGCAGCCTAGCCTTAACTGGAACTCCATTCCTAGCAGGATTCTTTTCAAAAGATGCAATTATTGAAGCCCTGAACACCTCCTACCTAAACGCCTGAGCCCTGATCCTCACACTAATCGCTACATCATTCACCGCAGTTTACAGCTTTCGATTAGTATATTTCGTAATTATAGGAACTCCACGATTCCTGCCCCTATCCCCCATCAATGAAAATAACCCGCTAGTAATTAACTCCATTAAACGACTCGCCTGAGGAAGTATTATTGCAGGATTTATCATTGCACATAATTTCCTCCCAATAAAAACACCAACCATAACAATACCAACCACTCTTAAAATAGCAGCCCTGCTAGTAACCATTACAGGTCTACTAGTAGCCATAGACTTAGCTAATATAACCAGTAAACAAGTAAAAATTACCCCAATAATGTCCACACACCACTTCTCCAATATATTAGGATTCTTCCCTGCCGTCACTCACCGACTCCTCCCAAAACTTAAACTGACCTTAGGACAATCAGCTGCCACTCAACTCGACAAAACATGACTCGAAACTATTGGTCCAAAGGGCCTAGCACTGACCCAAACAATTTTAGCAAAAATTACAAACGATATTACACGAGGAATAATCAAAACTTATTTAACCATTTTCCTCCTAACCCTAATTTTAGCCACCATTCCAGTCCTCCTTTAAACCGCTCGAAGAGTCCCGCGACTCAACCCACGAGTGAGCTCCAACACAACTAACAAAGTTAAAAGTAATACTCAGGCACAAATAACTAATATCCCCCCACCAGACGAATATATAACAGCCACCCCACTAATATCCCCCCGCAAAACAGAAAACTCTTTCAGTCCATCCACAACAACCCAAGAACCCTCATACCAACCCCCTCAAAAAATCCCCGCTACCAAACCAACCCCAAGTAAGTAAATTAAAACATATCCTAATACAGAGCGACTGCCTCAAGCCTCCGGGAATGGCTCAGCAGCCAAAGCTGCTGAATAAGCAAAAACCACAAGCATCCCCCCTAAATAAATTAAAAAAAGAACCAATGATAAAAAAGAACCCCCATGGCCAACTAAAACCCCACACCCAACCCCAGCTGCAACTACCAACCCAAAAGCAGCAAAATAAGGCGTAGGGTTAGAAGCAACAGCAACTAAACCCACAACCAAAGCCATCAATAATAAAAACATAAAATAGGTCATAATTCTTGCTCAGACTTTAACCGAGACCAATGACTTGAAGAACCACCGTTGTTATTCAACTACAAGAACCATTAATGGCAAGCCTACGAAAAACACACCCCCTCATTAAAATTGCTAACGACGCACTAGTTGACCTACCAGCACCATCCAATATTTCAGCATGATGAAACTTTGGATCCCTCCTAGGATTATGCTTAATTACCCAAATCCTAACTGGACTATTCCTAGCTATACACTACACCTCCGACATTTCAACTGCATTCTCATCAGTAACCCACATCTGCCGAGACGTAAACTACGGCTGACTAATTCGCAACATACACGCAAACGGAGCATCATTCTTTTTCATTTGTATTTACATACATATTGCCCGAGGCCTATATTATGGATCTTACCTCTACAAAGAGACCTGAAACATTGGCGTTGTCCTTTTATTACTAGTTATAATGACAGCCTTTGTCGGCTATGTACTCCCATGGGGACAAATATCCTTCTGAGGTGCCACAGTAATTACAAATCTACTATCTGCCGTACCTTATATAGGAGACATATTAGTCCAATGAATTTGAGGTGGCTTTTCAGTAGATAATGCAACACTAACACGATTCTTCGCATTCCACTTCCTACTACCATTTGTTATTGCCGCCGCAACTGTCCTTCACCTCCTATTTCTCCACGAAACAGGATCAAATAACCCAATTGGGCTAAACTCAGACGCAGACAAAATCTCCTTCCACCCTTACTTCACATACAAAGACCTCCTTGGATTCGTAATTATATTACTAGCCCTCACACTTCTAGCACTATTCTCCCCTAATTTACTAGGAGACCCAGAAAATTTTACCCCTGCAAACCCACTAGTCACACCCCCACATATTAAACCAGAATGATACTTCCTATTCGCCTACGCCATCCTACGATCAATCCCAAATAAATTAGGAGGTGTTCTTGCACTACTATTCTCAATCCTCGTACTGATAGTAGTACCACTGCTACACACCTCAAAACAACGAGGACTAACATTTCGTCCCATTACCCAATTTCTATTCTGAACCTTAGTAGCAGATATAGCTATCTTAACATGAATTGGAGGCATGCCAGTAGAGCACCCATTTATCATCATTGGACAAATCGCATCCGTGCTATACTTCGCACTATTCCTTATTTTCATCCCCCTGGCAGGATGACTAGAAAATAAAGCACTAGAATGAGCTTGCCCTAGTAGCTTAGCCTAAAAGCATCGGTCTTGTAATCCGAAGATCGGAGGTTAAACTCCTCCCTAGCGCCCAGAAAAGAGAGATTTTAACTCCCACCCCTGGCTCCCAAAGCCAGAATTCTAAATTAAACTATTTTCTGGGGATAAACCATCCCTTTATGGTTTAATACATAATATGCTTAATATTACATCAATGTATTAGTATATCTATGTATTATCACCATTGAACGATTTTAACCATAAAGCAAGTACTAATTTCTAAGCTATTACATAAGCATATTATTAAGACTCAGAAATACTACTATTTTAACCTGGGAAATAGATTAATCCCTAAAAATTTGTCCTCAAATTTTTCCTTGAATGACTTAACTATGATTTTATAAAACCATATTAATGTAGTAAGAGACCACCAACCAGTTTATATAAAGGCATATCATGCATGATAGAATCAGGGACACTAATTGTGGGGGTTGCACAATATGAATTATTACTGGCATCTGGTTCCTATTTCAGGAACATAACTGTAATATTTCCCCCCTCGGATAATTATATCTGGCATCTGATTAATGGTGTAGTACATATGTCTCGTTACCCACCAAGCCGGGCATTCTTTTATATGCATAACGTAGTTTTTTTCTGGTTTCTTTTCACTTGGCATCTCAGAGTGCAAATTCAAATGTAAATTAAGGTGGAACATATTCCTTGCATGCTTTATTATAAGTGAATTATTATAAGACATAACTTAAGAATTACATACTTCTAAGTCAAGTGCATAACATACCTATCTCTTGTTCAACTATACTATTATATATGCCCCCTTTGGTTTCCGCGCGTCACACCCCCCTACCCCCCTACGCTCAGTAAATCCTGTTTTCCTTGTCAAACCCCTAAACCAAGGAGGACCCGAGAACGTATAAGCCAACAAGTTGAGATGTGAATTGGCTATCCATTATATATATATATATATATATATATGCATCAATTTTTATATTTTTATTAATTTTTAATAACCTAACAAACCCCACTAAAAATTTATAAAAATTACCCGACACTAAGTATCCTAATATTATAAATCA